GAAGTACATTTTGTGCAACAGCCCTTCCTATCTGATAGAAAAGGATCTCATGATCCTGAACCGATCTTACCTGAGATCGCAAATCCCAAGTTTGTCTATGAAGAGCGGATCTAATTGTATTAGTGTCTATAATTGATTTCTTCTGTGTAATACTAATCGCTAAGGCCTCATTGGTAAGTGCTACAAGATCTCGTGCATTGGAACCCATCGTTATGGACCCGAATTCATTAGTATGGAACATTTTCTTTTCCAAGTGAAATCCCTTAGTATATGAAAGATTGAAAAAGTGCTTTCGTTGTTGTGGAATAAGAAGCCTTCGTATCTTAATGCATGTATTTAATTTATTCGGAACTATTAGAGCGGGATCCACTTTTGGGGGAATATGAGTCGAAGCAATAACAAGAATATTTCTAGTGGAACATCTTTCACAATCCCTGGATAGATAGTTCACTAATAGACCGAGGGATAAGTAATTCGACTCATTCACATCCAGATCATGAATGTTTGGAATCCATATTATGCAAGGAGACATTGCTTTTGCTAATTCGAATTGAAGGGTGATAGAAAATCGGTCTATTTCCGGCATCATATCCATAGTTAGCGCATTCATCAGAGTTAGCAGCTCCGTATCGAGGTCAAGATCGATATCGTCACTAGCATCAATCTCGTCACTATCATCAATATTGTCACTATCATCAATATCGATATCATCCATAAGAAACCCTTTAGGCTTGTTATCCAGGAACTTGTTCAGAAATACCAAAGGAACATAGGAGTTTGTCACTAGGTATTTGACCAAATAGGAGCGTCCAGTTCCTATAGAACCTATCACTAAAATACCCCTAGAGGGGGATAGGGCTAAGCGGAGCGAAAAGGGTTTTTCATGAGACGGGAAATGAAAACTATTAGCCCCACACGAGGTTTGTGAATAAGTGATTGTCTGATAATGAGCAAGGAATATCCGTCTTTCTGCTAAACAGGATGTATTGAACTCATAATTCATTAGACACTTTTTATGAATGTCAACTAAATATCGTAAGTAAATTGCTCCCGGGTGTTCAATCATTTGATAACCAGAGTCGTTCTTTGATAAATGATCACTAGATAAATAATCACTATGAGTCAGACTCAATAGAATTTGATCAATCCCTTTTTCTGTCGTTAAGGTGGAGAACTGAACCAAAAATTCTCGTTCTTCATCATCAATCGAATCACTGTTCGCAACCCAGGATTCCATTTTATCATCAATCCAATCACTGTTCACGTTTTTTCTTTTTCTTATCAATGAATAGATCTCTTTACTTGTATGACTTAGATGTCTCGTATTTCTCGAAAAAGTGATTCGATTGGTGGGATTTGGTATGATACTTATGAGATCGATGAAATTGATATTCAAATATTTCTTCTTAGAACGGATTGATTTGACCCCATAAGCGGGATCACCACCCAATAGCATGTTGCCGCCAGAAACAGAACCCCGGATTTCTTCTAGAGAATCTCCTAATTGTTCCAGAGCAACTAGAAACAGATTCTTTAACCAGAAAGAATTCAGTTCAGATGTAGGATACCTATCCAGAAGTTTTCGCAACTCAATCATGTATGGTGAAATCATCAAAGATTTGACCTTTTCGAACTCTGTCTGTAACTCACTAGAGGCTCGGCAAACAAAGAGAAGATGTGTACGAACGAGATATCCAACAAGAAGAAGAAGGAAAAGGCTTGAATAGAGGAACTCATGAACATTTGGCAATCTCAGATGTGTCGATATCAATGGTGACTCATTATTTCGATGAATCATTTCTTCGAACATAAGAAAATTATGTAAACACTTTCTCGAAATTTCGCTTATCAGATTCCATTGTCGAAGACACCCTTTTTTCTGAAGAATTCGCCATGATATATCTGATCCATACATAATATCATGAAAAATGGATACAAATTTTGGACTGTTACTTAGTATCGACAATAGGTCTGAAAAAGTATCTAAAAATAAAAAATTTAGATATTTGTACCCTGCCGAAGTAAGGAACCATGGCATATATGTTTGGAATAGATTCCATTTTGAGAGAGTTGAAAAAGCACTATCTCGTTGAAAGGTTCTATACATCTGCCCTTTCTCAACGCATTTCTTTAGACAAAGACTCCGTTTTTTCCTATTTTCGGATGGTAAATCTTTCTCAGAACATGGAGTGTGAATCAAACTCATGTTTGAATTGAAATTGAGATACTGATGCAAGTTCTTCCCTTCTGAATCAGATATATTCAGATCTGAAAGAGGTTGACAATAAGTTCTTTCAAAATGGACTATTTCTCCCTCTGTTAGAGGTGTTCCAGAAATGTCTGCGATCGAATAAAAAGCTCTAGGAACGAATGGATCGGATCGAATTGGAAAATGGAAATATTTGTACAAGTTATACGTTTCGTCACCACTTTGTGGAGAATCCTTAGGTATGAATATGTTAGATACCTGTGACTCGATTGGTGAAAGAGTATCTCTCTC